TTCTTTATGATATTTGCGACCTTAGAGCATATATTAACTCATATTTCCTTTTCGATCATATCAATTGTGATTATCATTCATTTAATGAACTTATTAGTCTACGAAATCAAAGAATTACGTAATTCGTCAGAAAAAGGAATAATAGCTACTTTTTCCTCTATAACAGGATTTTTAGTTACTCGTTGGATTTCTTCGGGACATTTTCCTTTAAGTAATTTATACGAATCATTAATTTTCCTTTCATGGAGTTTATCCATTATTCATATAATTCCGTATATTAGTAATTCTAAAAGAAATTATAAAAATGATTTAAACACAATAACTGCACCAAGTGCCATTTTTACCCAAGGTTTTGCCACGTCAGGTCTTTCAAATGAAATGCATCAACCCGCAATATTAGTACCTGCTCTACAATCTCAGTGGTTAATGATGCATGTCAGTATGATGTTATTGAGCTATGCAGCTCTTTTATGTGGATCATTATTATCAGTTGCTCTTATAGTGATTACATTTCAAAAAAAAACCGATTTTTTTTTGAAAAACAATAATTTTTTAAGTTTAAGGAAATCCTTTTTATTTGGTGATATGGAATATTTGAACAAAAAAGGAAGTATTTTAGAAAATACTTCTTTCCTATCATTTAAAAATTTTTACAAATATCAATTAATTCAGCATTTGGATTCTTGGAGTTATCGTGTCATTAGTTTAGGGTTTACCTTTTTAACCATAGGCATTCTTTCTGGAGCAGTATGGGCTAATGAAGCATGGGGTTCATATTGGAATTGGGACCCTAAAGAAACTTGGGCGTTTATTACTTGGACCATATTTGCAATTTATTTACATACTAGAAAGAATTCAAAATTACAAGATCAAGTTATGAATTCGGCATTTGTAGCTTCTATAGGATTTCTCCTAATTTGGATATGCTATTTTGGGATCAATCTATTAGGAATCGGATTCCATAGTTATGGCTCATTCCAATGAATATCTAATTAAAGAAAATAAACTGCATAAAGAATACATAAAAGAATCGTCAAATACACAATGAAATTTTGTGCCAGTTTTTGAGAACCATTTGAAGAATTCCTCTATTTAAAAGGTTCTCAAAAACTTTAGATATATCTAATTACAATTCTAATTAACACTTACCTTTTTTTCATTGCACAACGAAGAATCGTGAAAATATGAAAGTCAAAGAATTCTAAGACTTTTTTTTTCTAATTAATAAAATTTATGGAATTTAACAAAAGAATTAGTATCTATAAAAATAGAACTTGTACCTTGTCAATCGATAACGGGAGAACAAATCAGGATAAATACCAATTCCTAGTACAGGTAGAAATATATAGATCGAGACAAATAGTTCTCGTGGTCCAGAATCAAAAAAATATCGAGTTTGTAATTTGTAATAGTAAATAGTTTGTATCCATAGAAAATATGATGTAATATCGTAACATAGATAATAAAAAAGAGAAGTTAACATCATTCCAATTTACATCACAAAAGTAATTAACATTTTTGGTATGAAATATGAAAATAGATTTTTGGCTGGTAATTATTCCAAAAAATAGTAAGAATTTTGCAACAAAGCCACTAATTCCTGGCAATGCAAGAGAAACCATCGAGAAACTACTAAACATGATAACATGATAAAGATTTTTGACATTGGAATGGGTATCCCCCATTTCTTCGAGATAAAAAAACGTCTTCTATCACAACTTGTTCCTGCTAAGAAAAAAGCGCAGCACCGATCAATCCATGAGATAGTCTTTGTAAAGTGACTTCATTAAGTATTAAGTCCTATCCCATTTCTTCCTGTAATTAGGAAACCCATACCTATAATTCTTATTAAGAAAAAGAAAAAAATAATTTCTTGGAATTCCTACATGAGAAAAGTCTCGAAAAGAAAATGATTCTATTTGACCACTATACATTACTAACATCAAGAAATAGAAAAATCGAGGATTTTGAGTAATTGGTCAAGCTACTAAAGTAGTTCTAAATCCTGTCAGTAAAAAGGGTCCTATGGAAAGTCCATGGGTTTCCAGTCTCCATTGAAAATCAAAAAGATTGATCCATTTAGAATCCTTTTTGGATTGGGTTAATGGATCGTCCAACTAGGAAATGATAACAAAATAAATAGATCATTAGAAGGAACTCTAGGATACATATACATATATATATATAGTCTATCACCTATACACTTTCCTATGAGTGAAAAAGAGAATTGAAGAACCCACAAATATGGGCAAAACAAAAAGTATTGTTAACCAAGGAAAATAACTCGTGATAAAGACAAGATAGGATTCTACCATAAAAGCCCGTGCTCGGGAGAAGAATAATATATTCTCTTTTCTCGAATACGGGCTTTTGTCGGTAAAGAGGAATCAAATGATTCAAGTGGGGTTTTTTGTCACATATCAATAAGAAAGACCCATGCTGCGAGTTGTTTCATGCCATAAATAAACACGGACACTCAAAAAATCCGTCGGACAAGCGGATTCACATCTTTTACAACCTACACAATCTTCGGTTCTTGGCGCAGAAGCAATTTGCTTAGCTTTACATCCGTCCCAAGGTATCATTTCCAATACATCCGTAGGGCAAGCTCGAACACATTGGGTACATCCTATACATGTATCATAAATTTTTACTGAATGTGACATTGGGTCTATAAATTCTAGTTTTGAACACAAAAAATTTTCAATCTGGTAAAATAAGAAAATGAAATAATCATATATTTTCTATTGTAAACACCAGATGAATCAATGATTTATCAAAATTTTAAGAATCAATATATTCTTTAATATATTTTTTAATCTGTTTATGAGAAAGGACCAAGATACTTTGATTTCCATTTCAATAACCATCAAATATAAGTTTACGAATTCAATTCATGTTAATTTTACTTTAATTTTAAAATTTACTTTATGTATTCTATGTATATAGAATGTATATAGATAGATAGATATAAATAGAAGTAAGGATATATTATCTATTAATCTATCAATATCAAACTATTAATATCAAATTCAATATCAAATTAATACGTTTGTTATTAGGTTAGTCATAGAAGAGGTTAGTAACTATAAATCTCAATCATAAATCTATATGAAAAAAGAAAGAAAATAAATAAGTTAAATCAGTAAATAATAAGAGAATTTTAGATTCTATTAATATTGAATTCTTATTATATTCTCTTATTATTATTCTAATTCATAATTCATCCTAATTCTATTAGTTCTATTTAGAATATTTTAGAATATTCTAAAATTATCAAAGTCTTATTCTATGTGAAAATAGAAGGATTACAAAACAAAAGAATATATTATACAGTAATACAGTAGATTTAGAAAAAAAAATACTTGTACAAACCAAATGAAGTGATCCTATTTACAAAGGTCCGCAAATAGGAGAATCATTAGAATATTCTGAACCGTTTATAAAAAGCACAGCAAATATCATTAATACATTTATGGTTCCCACAAATAAGTAACTGCGTGACAGCTACAAAATAGGAATTCAAAAAAATATAGAATTTAAGGATATACAAACAAGAAGAACCAATACCAATGAAAAGTTCGAATCAATAGGATTAGTAAGTAATACTATTCTCAGACCTCCTAATAGAAAAACTGATTCCAGAAATATTACTAAAGATATTGAATAGTTAAAGGTAAATGATTTGTATGGGATAAGAGAATTATGAAACTTTGTCCAATGTACCTTGTGTGACTCATATTTTTTCTTTAATTCATTCTTTTATTAAAATGAAAAATATAAACAAAGAATAACTGAAAGAATGAAAAACGAACAAGAATAAGAAATTTAAATTGAATTAAGGAATTTTTTGTTCGCGAATATTTAATTGATCCATTAATTTCTTATAACGCACTTTATTTTTCTTTGACAAATAAGTCAATAATCGTTGACGTTTTCCTAGAATTATTCGGAGACCCCTTTGTGATAAAAAATCTCTTTTGTGCAATTCTAAATGTGAAGTAAGTCTGCGTATCTGGCTGGTGAAATGGAATACTTGAAATTCAACAGATCCACTATTTTCTTCTTTTTCTTGTGTAATAACTGAAATGAATGACTTTTTTTTGACCATAAATGAAAATTTGTATCTTTATTTTCTGTGAATTTTACGGATCAGGAAAAATAAAATAAAAATAGAAAAATAACTGGCATAATAACTATTTATTATGCCAGTTATTTTTCTATTTTCATCTAGTATACATCAAATTTGGATTCTATTCATATACTCTTTTTTTTTTATTTTCATTTATGTGGTTTATGTTTTTATGTTTTGTATATTTTGATCAAAATATACAAAACATAAAAACATATATGTATTCGCCAAATAGAACAATTTCTTTCTTATTTTTACTTAATCTTTATATGTTAGACGATATGTAGGAAAATCTACTCTAAATTATTTTTCATTGGAATTAAATTCATTCCTAATTGTTAATACATATGTATTCTTGACATACTGAAACGACTGCTATTATTGGCATCAAACCAATAGCGATTCATACAAGCTAAATCTTCTAATCTATAATTGGGCCAAAGAAACAATTTGAATTTAATGAAATTTTTTCTATCTGTATTAATATGTTTGTTCTCATTCAAAAATTGCCCACAGTTTCTTATTTTATTTTCATTGCAAAATCTTGGATTTCTATTCACAACATGAAAATTAAGGGAATTTAAACAAATTCGAATTCGAAATTCTCTACGACGTATGGGGGATAGAATATTTTCAGGAACAAGTAAATCATAATGATTTTTGTCTTCACTCAAAAATAGGTTGCTGTGTTGTACAATGGATTTTTCAAAAACCCCTTTCTCAATTATTTTGTTTGTGTGTTTTTTATTTGTTTGGTAATTCTTATTATTGACTGATGAAATATCCATAGTTTGATATATAATAGATTTTCCGTCCTTTCGTATAGATAGACAAATTGGTTCAATAAGAAATATTCCCTTTCTTATCAATTCTGCAATAACTAGGTCCCTTTGAATCAACATTTCATCTATATTTATTTCACCTCTTTGAATCGAAGATATAGTAATTTCCTTTGGATTTATCAGTCTAAGTAGGAGACAATATACCCTTATATTTTTCATTATTTTATTATTCAAATGATCAGCCCATCTTAGTTGAAAAAGTAAATATTTTCTCAAAAAGAAATCTAGTTCCATTTCATTCTTGTTCTTATATTGTTTTTTTTTTATACCGTTTTTTATTTCTAAGCTTGCGTAATCTTTTTCAACAACTTTTTTAGTATTTTGGTTTAGTAGATTCAATACAAGATTTCTTTGGACCTGTTGTTGGTTTTCTTCCCGCTTGGAATTTACTAATTCAAGATCTTTTTTTTTTTTAGATGATTTTACGTCAATCTTTTTACTTTTTTCATTTATAGAAAAATGAAAAAAGAGTGATTTGATTGGAATAATCCAAGGTTGAATTTTATATACATCAAAAAGTAGTACAAATTCTGGGAAGAACCAAGTTTCTAGATTGGATATAGTATCATGATTGGATGCGATAGGATTATCATAGAACCTTTTTTTATTCATTCCCATGCAATCAAAAAGGAAATTGCATGTTTTGCTCTCTTGATGAATTGTTGGAAAAAAAAGATCTTTTTTTTCCATTTTGTTGAAATTATTAATTTCAGTCTTAGTATTTTTCTGAATCTTGATACCGATATGTGCATTGGTCCAGATCTCCGTATTATTCTCAATATTATTTATAAAACAAAGATGAAGAATTCGACAATCAAAATATTTTCTATCCAAATTAGTAAAACTAGTATTCCTATCAATAAGAAATCCTTTTTCTAGATAATCGTTACTAGGTATACTTACCAATACATAAAATGATTCAGGTTTCGATGTATTGAAATGATATGTAATTTCTTGGTCCCCGTTTTTTTCTAATGTTGATCCAGAAATGTAGAAATTAGGGAGGCTTATATATTTATATGATAAAATATCATATCTGTAATGTTTTTTCCATTTATCTTTTTTATTCATAAATGAATTCTCTGCATAGTCATTTTCTTTCATGGAATAAATGAATCGGTATTTTTTATAGAAATCCAATTGGTTTGATTCCTTGTTTTGAATTTTATCTATTTTATTTCTCGATTCTTTAGGTATTAATACTAATTGATACTCTTTTTTTTTAGATAAATCGTATTGATAATAACTTTTTAACCAGTTTTTCCATTCGTTCATTACAAACGTATTAATTTGCTTATTTATTGATTTATAATTAAATATTCCGTGTATCATACAATAGTCTTTTAAATTATCCTTAAAAAAAGGAGAATTCCCTTGATATTGAAGTACAGGTCTCAATTGAGACTTATTAAGTAATTGGTTTTGTGATATTTTGTAAAAAACATATGCCTGGGATAAGGAAGATAAGTTCCAATAAGTATTGGAATTCTTATTGTTAGTCTTAGTATTATCAATATTTGAAAACAATTTTTTTATAGTCAAAAGGAATTTCATTGTATTTTGATTTATTTCATCAATTCCTTCTTGTTCTTTATTTATTCCATTGTTGTAAATGGGTTTATTAAAGATCTTTTTTGTTGAGTCAAAGAAAAGTCGTGTATTGATCTTAGAAATGCTAATGGTACATAAAAGAATATCTATGTATATTTTTTCAATGAATGATTTGATAAAGTAGTGTGATTTACGCATTAATCGGATATTTTTCCTTTTTAATATTTTCCAAAAATGCTTCTGTAATCCCGATCTTTTATTATCAGAAATTATAACTATTTCTTTTTTTTTATTGTCTTTTGCAGTTACTTCAATTTGATTCCTTATTTGAATTGTCTTATCAGAAAGATCTTCCATTCTTCTTTCTATTAGTGAATAATTGAACCAATTTCTCGTTTGATTTAGAACGGATGATTCGCTAGGAATATTTCTTTCTAAATATTTATTATTTTTGTTCGGTTCATATACTTTTTCTTTCCTCCCTTCAAATAATAAAATTGGATTTACTTTATCCATTTTTTTCATTATTAGGTTGCTAATTCGAACTATTTGGCTGACTCCTTTTTCTTTTCTAACTTTTATAAAGGATTTTCTTTTTTTATTTATTAGAAGTTTTAAAAATTTATTTTTCACCATTTTTTTTCTTTTTTGAAGTTCTTTATAAATAGGTTCAAAAAAGAAAGGTCGTTTTCGGGGTGAACCAAAGGGAAGTTCCGCTTCCATTCCCCAGACTGTTAAAAAACAAAAATTTGTTTTTTTTTCTTTTTTTTTCATTAGATCTCTATGATGAGATCGTGCCCTAGATTTTCTCCAAGGTTTTAGACAGAAAGGATATAAAATCTTTATCTGAATACCATCTATTAACCAAGCTTGGGGAAATTCTGTTTCTGATAATTGAACACCGTTATAGGTGCATTTAATATGGATTTCTCTATTCCATTCCTTAAAATCCTCGTTCCACTCGGGAATTTGAAATAATAACATACGGAAAATATTTTTGGCTATTATTAATGAAGGCAATATAATGTATTTTCTAAGAAAAGATTGGGTTACTAACATCAAACCTCTTATTACTTGAGTAAATATAAAGGTATCCCAAGCTTCTGCTATTTCTATCTGTTCATTTTTAGATTCTTTTTCTTCTTTCTCCTTTTCTTCTTCATTTTCAAAATGGGAAATTCTTAATTCTGATTCTTGTTTTCTCCCCATCAAATTACTAAAAATTAGATTCTTAATTTCGTTGATATCAAAAAAAGAAAAAAAAGATGTTTTGTCTAGACGATCCAAAAAAAGAGGAGAATGTACATTTACTTGAAAAAGGTTCCAAATAACTGTTTTACGTCTTTGAGCGCGCATGGATCCTTTGATTAGATTGCGACGAAAATCCGATTGTTGTGAGTAACGTATCAAAGCCACCTCTTCTTCCGTTTGATCATCCTTTTCATCATTGTTATTAGTCTTCTGATCATTATCGTTATAAATTATTACACGTTTCGATCTTCTTGAATGAATCTCATAATGTTCTTCCTCCAAATCTTCTTCAGTTTCTTCTTCCTCTTCTCCCAAATTCTCGGTTAATTTGTATGACCATCGAGAAACCTTTTTACTTATTTCTTCTTTTTTAATTCCAATAGATTCCTTTTTCATTATTTTTTGATCTTTTGTATGTCTTGTAATTACATCAAATAAAAATTGAAAATATTTTGCTTCACTTTCTGAATCAATTCCTTTTTCTTCTGTAGAATTCAAAAATGATTGACGGTGAGGTTCTACGAAATTATTAATAAGTAGATCATGAATCTTATTTAGAAAAAAAAATTCTACTAAATGTTCTGTATCTGTATAAGTATTCATGATTGCACGTAAATCAAATTCTTTTCTTGTTCCTCGATAAGGTCCGTTGAAAAAAGGATCATAAGCTTTTGGCAAACATTGATTCTTTTTTTCATCATCACATAATATTGTTTTTTTTTCAAGCATATCCAGACTAGGGGATCTCTCATTTTTTTCTATAATTTGGATTCGGCTTCTCAATTCATTTTTCAAATTGCACTTTTTTTTTTCATTAGCATAAATCCAAGAATTATAAAGATCTTCGTCATATAGTTTTTCTATTATGTACAAAGAAATTCTTCGTTCTAGCATTTCTGAAAAAGTTGATAAACTGGGTGGATATGTAAAGGATATTCTTTGTTTCCCATCACTTGTACATGTAAAAAAAGAAAATTGTGACATTTCATTGCGTAAAGCATTTTCTAATTTATCATTTTTTATATATCGTAATGGACGATTCCATCGCTTATAATCAAAAAAAAAAGTGACAAAAGTTTTTTCAACCCACAATCTTTTATTTTTCTCTTCTTTCAGTCTTACCAATTCCGAATTCTCTTGATGGGTCTCCAGATCAGAATCTTCGTAAACTGGGCTATTTTGATAGTGTACCTCTTGAAAGTGAAATTCATCCTTTGTTTTTTCCTTTCCATTCACTCGGATCTCTTCCGTTTCATCTATTTTGTCCAGATCCTCCTTTTCTTCCAAATAAAGAAAAGGTTTTTCTTCGGTGGATTCCTCTTGTTCTTGTTCAATCTCCTTCATTTCATAAGTTGTTTCTACATCACTTTCTTCCTTTATTTTTTCCCCTTCTTCCGTTTCTGAGGTTTCTTTCTCTTTAAGTTTCTTAGTGACAATAGGTGACGGCATTTTGCCTAAATAGTAAACACAGGTAATAAATAAGAGGATACTAAAGATTCGACCCATATAATTTCTCAATTCTGACACAAGATACTTATTGGATCGAATAGAACGATTTTGCCGTATCCAGAATAATACCAATCCAACCCATTTCATGAACAAAATGTGACCTATTAACCAACCAACAAAACTACTTGTTAAAAATAAAATCTTGTTGTTGCATTGAAACATATAAATGTTAACTAATCTGGCTAACGTGGAACTTGGTAAAATAAAATGGTTGAATAATTGAATAATTAGATTATTAAGGAATACACATTGAATGCTGAGATTACGCATTGAATTTCTGTAAGTAGATCCATAATTAAAAAAGTTTTTATGATTGTTCCAAAAGAAATGAAACAAAAGATACGGTAGAACTAGGACAGTTATTGTATGAGGTCTGGCTAATGCTAGATGCAGAGGTGCATAATAGATCGATATAAACATCATGAGCTGTCCCGCAATAAAACCAGTTGTTGCGGATATCTCCTTTTCATTTCCTTCTTCCATAATCCAAGCTCGAAGAAGTAAGAGATAAGAGGGCCCTATGGAGAATGTAGTCATAAATCCATAATAGAGCCCAATCACAACGACCGAATTTATTATTTTCATGCATAAGGATAATGGATTACCTAGTAGAAAAGATTTAAAAATCATCACAAAACTCCCCCCTTTTTTCTATTGCAAGTTCTAGTTGCAATTTATCGATTATTATATGATGATTCCTTAACTTTCCATATCT